CTGTTTAGCAGAAAGACAGATATTCCTTGCTAATTATCAGACAATTACTTATTCACAAACCCTTTGGGGGGCTAATAGTTTTCATTTCCCATCTCATGGAAAACCCTTTTCGCTCCGCTTAGCCCTACCCCCCCCTAGGGGTATTTTAGTGATAGGTTCTATAGGAACTGGACGATCCTATTTGGTCAAATACCTAGCGACAAACTCCTATGTTCCTTTCATTACAGTATTTCTGAACAAGTTCCTGGATAACAAGCCTAAGGGTTTTCTTATTGATGATAGTGACGATAGTGACGATATTGATGATAGTGACGATAGTGACCGTGACCTTGATATGGAGCTGGAGCTTCTAACTATGATGAATACGCTAACTATGGATATGATGCCGGAAATAGACCGATTTTATATCACCTTTCAATTCGAATTAGCAAAAGCAATGTCTCCTTGCATAATATGGATTCCAAACATTCATGATCTGGATGTGAATGAGTCGAATTACTTGTCCCTCGGTCTTTTAGTGAACTATCTCTCCAGGGATTATGAAAGATGTTCCACTAGAAATCTTCTTGTTATTGCTTCGAGTCATATTCCCCAAAAAGTAGATCCATCTCTAATAGCTCCGAATAAATTAAATACATGCATTAAGATACGAAGACTTCTTATTCCACAACAACGAAAACACTTTTTCACTCTTTCATATACTAGGGGATTTCACTTGGAAAAGAAAATGTTTCATACTAATGGATTCGGGTCCACAACGATGGGTTCCAATGTACGAGATCTTGTAGCACTTACCAATGAAGCCCTATCGATTAGTATTATACAAAAAAAATCCATTATAGACACTAATATAATTAGATCTGTTCTTCATAGACAAACTTGGGATTTGCGATCTCAGGTAAGATCGGTTCAGGATCATGGGATCCTTTTCTACCAGATAGGAAGGGCTGTTTCACAAAACGTACTTCTAAGTAATTGCCCCATAGATCCTATATCTATCTATATGAAGAAGAAATCATGTAACGGAGGGGATTCTTATTTGTACAAATGGTACTTCGAACTTGGAACGAGTATGAAGAAATTAACGATACTTCTTTATCTTTTGAGTTGTTCTGCCGGATTGATCGCTCAAGACCTTTGGTCTCTACCCGTACCTGATGAAAAAAATGGGATCACTTCTTATGGACTCGTTGAGAATAATTCTGATCTAGTTCATGGCCTATTAGAAGTAGAAGGCGCTCTGGTGGGATCCTCGCGGACAGAAAAAGATTGTGGTCAGTTTGATAATGATCGAGTGACATTGCTTCTTCGGTCCGAACCAAGGAATCCCTTCAATATGATTCAAAATGGATCTTATTCTATCGTTGATCAGAGATTTCTCTATGAAAAATATGAATCGGAGTTTGAAGAAGGGGGGGGAGTCCTTGACCCGCAACAGATAGAGGAGGATTTTTTCAATCACATAGTTTGGGCTCCTAGAATATGGCGCCCTTGGGGCTTTCTATTTGATTGTATTGAAAGGCCCAATGAATTGGGATTTCCCTATTGGGCCAGGTCATTTTGGGGCAAGCGGATCATTTATGATGAAGAGGATGAGCTTCAAGAGAATGATTCAGAGTTCTTGCAGGGTGGAACCATGCAGTACCAGACACGAGATAGATCTTCCAAAGAACAGGGTTTTTTTCGAATAAGCCAATTCATTTGGGACCCTGCGGATCCACTCTTTTTCCTATTCAAAGATCAGCCTTTTGTCTCTGTGTTTTCACATCAACAATTCTTTGCAGATGAAGAGATGTTAAGGGGACTTCTTACTTCCCAAACAGATCTTCCTACATCTATATATAAACACTGGTTTATCAAGAATACGCAAGAAAAGCATTTTGAATTGTTGATTCATTGCCAGAGATGGCTTAGAACCAATAGTTCATTATCTAATGGATTTTTCCGTTCTAATACTCTATTTGAAAGTTATCAATATTTATCAAATCTGTTCCTATCTAACGAAACGCTATTGGATCAAATGACAAAGACATTGTTGAGAAAAAGATGGCTTTTCCCAGATGAGATGGTTGTTGCTATCTGTTCCAATAACGAATCATTGGTTTAATTGAATAACTAAAAAAATAGATAGACCTTTCTTTCTCTTTGCCTCAGGTCGATGGATCTTCTCAATTGAAAGATCCCCTATATCGATAATACACATTCCAGTTGACCTAGCCTAATTCTAATTATTTTGTTCCGAAGCAAAGAGATCCACAGGGCAGTTTGTCCTATTCAGATATTCACAACCAAGAAGTATTGAATTCTCTTTCTTTTCGGATAGGCCCTGAAGGGAGAAGGAAGGTTGGAATGCCAACAGGCGTCTATTATTGAATTCACCCGACCCGAAAGTACAGTATCCATTTTGGGAACGTCCGGTGCCAAAGTCATTGAATGGGTAAGTCGCCAATCCCTAAAACGGACTATGTAATGTACTTTATCCGCTGGGTTACGAGTGGGT